CGGGAGAAATACGATCGGAAGGAGCTAATTCAAACCCCTCCGGTAAAATAAGAACAGCCCCAACATTCAAACCCCCCTTTTTACCATTAGCAAGAACTTGTTTCACTTGTTTATCATAAGGAATTCGAACAACTGCTTCAAATACAGTATCAGGCAGTACCGCTTGTGGAACCTCAATATCCACGGGCTTATTAGCTAAATGACAATTGGCACATACAATACGCCCAGTCGCTTCTCGTGGATTTTCATAACCCTGCTGCGCAAAAATGGGATATGCGCTTGAAATGTATGCCCGAGTTATGATATATATAATGAGCGATACGGAAATAGATCGAGTAATCTCTTCCTTTATCCAAGAAAAAGTAGTTCTAGTTTGCATGGTCTAATCATTGATCCGAAAAATTTATACAATAAATTGGGTAGGTTGCTAGTATAGTTCCCTATCCACGATTCTGCTATTTACTGAAATCATTTTATTGGGATGAAAATCCCCCGAATAGAACTTTTTTAATGCTTATGTAGAACTTCAAAGTAAAAGTAAGAACCACTCGAGTTGATTAAATTAATATTAATATCGGTGGATCATTTATCAATCATTCATTGAATGATAAATAACTACAAGTGACGGAGATATACGATTTAAATAACGGAAAATCCAATATTTAAAAATAGTATCGAGAATAACTGGAAAAGTGGAAACAAGACCAGATATAATTTGATCATTATGAACAAATCCAAAATCTTTGTAGACAGAACCAATCATTAGTTCCCAACCATGGGGTGAATGAAATCCGATACATAAATCGGTTAATAAAAGAATCGAAAAAGCTTTTACTGTATCGCTTAAGTTATATAGGAATTCCTGAGCCCACGAATTAAGAATAGCAAGTTCTTCATTACCTAAAAGAGAATAACCACTTAGAATAACAAAAGAGATTATATTTGTCGAGAAGTGCAAAATCGTATGGATACGATCCTCATTGTGTATCTTGATTAATTGGATCGTTTCTTTGTGGATTCCTGGAGGAAGCTTTTGTAGATGTGTCTCTGAGTATTCCTTGATCATTTCGTCCAAGAAGAGGATTTCCTCTAATTCTATGAACTTTTCTAGAATACTTTTTTCTTGAATATCATTCAAAAAAATTTCGGATTGACCAGTATTGGACCAATTAGTAACCCAAGATTCCAGACTTTTAGTAAATGAGAGAGAAATCCACCAGGGCAAAAATACTAGAGATGCAAGATACAAAAGAGGAGTGAATGCTTTCTTTTTTGCCATTTTTCACCTGTGAATTTTGAATTAACCCACTTCATTTGTCGGCTCTCTGTGATCAAATATTTCTTTCAAATATGAGTTCTAGATAAGGTATCAAATCTATGAATCTATTTTATTTTTATTTGTGATTTTTAATAGAGAAATAGGCTAAGACTCCACTTCGTATTCGAATGAATAAATAATCAAAAATATTGTTTCCAGATATCTAGATTCATCAAATTCCAAACAAGTGTCTCCTTTCGATGAATGACCGAAAGAAGCACTTTAAGGGATGAATATTATTGATATTTTGAGGCGAAGGAACTCCTTTTCTATCAAAATATCCAATATTTCAAAAAAAGATTCCAACGATTCACCATAGCCAAGAATAGAATAATTGAGAGAAAGATAGTGTGATGATCAAAAAAATGAGCGACAAACCAAACAAGACAGAAACGGGCCTATTATCATTATTAAGAAAACCCATTATTGGTTAGTAAAGAACACAAACGAAAGGATAAAAGGGGGTCGATTGACAAAAAGGAAATAAATTACAAGATCTATCCACATCTAAAGGATCACTTCCAACAAGAACTGAAAAAAGAGATTTCTTTTTTTCAAAATCGTTTGATATATGAGATGAATGGATTGAATCTAGTAGTTCAATTTCTTACTTGTTTCAATTGAGTTGCATAGATTTGGAATAGGTTTGGATACATATAAAATATGGTTGTTCCATATACGTCGGTTTTGGCTTGACTGAACGTTCTGACGAAACTTCATTTAAGTTAGGTTATAGAAAAAACCGGATTCCCTCCTGCTGAGAAAAAATTCGTTCTTCAGCCGAGTTCCTTTTCTCAAAATCAAAAGACTTCAATAGGTACGCGCAAGAAATAGGCCAATTGTGCGGCTTTTTGTTCAATTTCTCGTGGAGTCAAATTCTCATCAGTACGAGTCAACGGAATAGCCCCCCGGCCTCTGATGTCCATATAAAGGACACGACGAGCATAAATACCCTCTTTAACCTCTATTCTAACGGATTGAATATCCTTTATACGGAATCGTAGGAATATGCGACGATTTTTTCCAGGAAATCCCCAACGAAAAATACACACTATTCCTTCCTTTCTATCGAATCGATCATACCCACTACCTACATTCCACGAAATTGTGCACCACAAATAGGAACTAATAAATAGACCTGCGATCCCGTAGAAAGACATCACAATTCCTTGTGGAAAAAAAATGATTGTCTGAGACGGAATAAAAGATATCAAATTTCTACCAAGATAGCTGGAAGTTCCAGCCAATAAGAATCCTAATGAACCTAAAAAAACGATAAGGGCCCAGCAAAAATTACTTAGTTTTCGAGACCCCGTTATAAGTTCTATCCATATATGTTCTGATCGCCAACGCATACTTAATCCGATTGTATTTTATTGGAATTGAGAGAATACCCCACTTTTCCTTTCCTTTTTTGTTTCCAAAGGAACTCTCATCAACTAGCACTAGTTTGATGTGAACTAGCACTAGTTTGATGTGAAGCTTTAGGGGTCATTCGTCAAATTTGTTAGATCTAAAATAATAACATACCCTTCATAGGATCCAAATCTATGTATGGATCCACTAACTTTACATTTTCGGCATCCAGCGATCCTGATCTATTTGAAACTAGCTAGAATTCATTTATCCATAGATCCTTTTCTGCAGGCATAAGAGCTTTTCCTTTATGTTCGACGGTTATATTAGATTTCCCGAAATAAACATCTGTGTTATGCCGCAGTTTCAAAAAAACGGATGAGGTTGCGTCCTCTCAGATCTAAACAATCTTATTTTTTTGAACATGAAGAAATAAAGAAGCCATTGCAATTGCCGGAAATACTAAGCCCACTAAAGGCACAAAAATAGAGGGAAGATTGAAAGCTGTCATAAAATGGTACCTCGATTTGCTATATTGTACCTGTTATTATTTTTTTTATTTATAATTATACTAATTATAATTCAGAATTGTGAATTATTAGGAATTCATAATTATTATTTTATTAATTATTAATATTAAAATAAAATGAATTAATTCAGCTTGAAAATTCTTATTAGAGATCTAAGTATCTATATATAGATACTTAGATCTGAGTGAGTATATAGAAGAAATCAAAGGAATGTAGAACTAAAAAAAGGAACTTATTCATCTTTCTACATGAAAGATACGTAGGATAATCAACTTGATCATTTTTCTTTATTTCCTTGTGTTTTGTTCTTGGCTTCTAATTTACTAAAGAAAGACTTTTTTACAAATTATTGAAAGACTCGGTAGAATGTCACACAACCAGTATTTTTAGTGAAAATGGTATTTTCGGGAGATGTAGAAAGATAGAAAATTCTATATTCTATATATATATATATCTTTTCTATATTTGATTTAAATTTGATTATATACGGAATACAAAATTCGTCTTATTTGCCTAATTTCACGAAGGGAAGAACTCACGCTTTTAACTTCTTGATAGAGACTTCTTAATCTTAATTTAGTAATTGGGAATCCAGGTAAAAAAGAATTATCCGCAACTTTTGATTCTTTCTACAATTTGGTCTTAGGTCACTAAAGAAAACTGCATTCGTAGTTACTTTGATTCCGATAAGTTCAAGTTAACTACTTGTTTGTTACAAATAAAATAATTGAACTTAGTGCGACCTACTTGATGGAATTGGAATTCAAAGGAAAGAAGGCGTGCAGTTTAAATAACTCACTCAGAACGCTTTTTAAAAGATTACGCGGTACGATTAGATCGAATAAGCCCTTCTGGAATAAAAATTCAGCCACCTGTGAACCCTCGGGTACTGTTTTATTCAATGTTTGTTCAATTACTCTTTTACCTGCAAATGCAATGTAGGAGTTGGGTTCGGCAATAATGATATCTCCCAACATACCAAAACTAGCTGTTACCCCGCCAGTAGTAGGAGATGTAAGGATTGAGACATAAAATAACTTTTTATTTGATTGATAATCATATAAGGCAGACGATATTTTAGCCATTTGCATCAAGCTCAAACTTCCTTCTTGCATGCGTGCCCCCCCCGAAGCGCACACTATAATAAGGGGTATAAATCGATCGGCAGCGTACTCAATCAAACGGGTAATTTTCTCCCCGACTACGGATCCCATACTACCCCCCATAAACTGAAAATCCATAACCCCAAGTGCTATGGGAACACCATTTAGTTGACCTATACCTGTTTGAACAGCCTCAGTTAATCCTGTCTTTCGTTGATAAGAATCAATACGATCTTTATAGGGCTCCTCTTCCGAATGAAATCCAATGGGATCCAGAGAGACCATGTCTTCATCCATAGGATCCCAAGTACCGGGGTCGATCGAAACTTCGATTCTCTCTGAACTACTGATTTTCAAATGATATCCACATTGTTCACAAATATTCATTTTTGATTTCAAAAATCGCTTATAATTTAATCCATAACAATTTTCGCATTGAACCCACAAATGCCTGTAGTTTTGAGTTGCATCAAGATCATTGGACCCTTCTCTTATAGTTAAATCACTGCTCTTCTCCCCGGTTCGTATACTGGACCCCCCGCTTTCATTATTAGTTGTGCGTTTATCAAAAACGCACCTAGAAATGTAACCGTCACTACTATCACTTACAATGGACGTATCAATAGATATTTGCGACTGAAGATAACTGTCAATGCAACTACTAATGTGATTATTCCAACTAGATTGAGTATC